TAAATTAATATTTTTAATGACGCAAACATAGCGATGGTATACCACCAGATTAACTACAGGTGGTATCTATATATTATATAACCCACTATCTAAATATACCACCAGATTAACTACAGGTGGTATCTATATATTATATAACCCACTATCTAAATATACCACCAGATTAACTACAGGTGGTATCTATATATTATATAACCCACTATCTAAATATACCACCAGATTAACTACAGGTGGTATCTATATATTATATAACCCACTATCTAAATATACCACCAGATTAACTACAGGTGGTATCTATATATTATATAACCCACTATCTAAATATACCACCAGATTAACTACAGGTGGTATCTATATATTATATAACCCACTATCTAAATATACCACCAGATTAACTACAGGTGGTATCTATATATTATATAACCCACTATCTAAATATACCACCAGATTAACTACAGGTGGTATCTATATATTATATAACCCACTATCTAAATATACCACCAGATTAACTACAGGTGGTATCTATATATTATATAACCCACTATCTAAATATACCACCAGATTAACTACAGGTGGTATCTATATATTATATAACCCACTATCTAAATATACCACCAGATTAACTACAGGTGGTATCTATATATTATATAACCCACTATCTAAATATACCACCAGATTAACTACAGGTGGTATCTATATATTATATAACCCACTATCTAAATATACCACCAGATTAACTACAGGTGGTATCTATATATTATATAACCCACTATCTAAATATACCACCAGATTAACTACAGGTGGTATCTATATATTATATAACCCACTATCTAAATATACCACCAGATTAACTACAGGTGGTATCTATATATTATATAACCCACTATCTAAATATACCACCAGATTAACTACAGGTGGTATCTATATATTATATAACCCACTATCTAAATATACCACCAGATTAACTACAGGTGGTATCTATATATTATATAACCCACTATCTAAATATACCACCAGATTAACTACAGGTGGTATCTATATATTATATAACCCACTATCTAAATATACCACCAGATTAACTACAGGTGGTATCTATATATTATATAACCCACTATCTAAATATACCACCAGATTAACTACAGGTGGTATCTATATATTATATAACCAATATATATATTGCCCTAGTATAAAAGTGTTTATATAACCAATATATATATTGCCCTAGTATAAAAGTGTTTATATAACCAATTTATATATTACCCTAGTATAAAAGTGTTTATATAACCAATTTATATATTATCCAAATATAAAAGTGTTTATATAACCAATTTATATATTATCCAAATATAAAAGTGTTTATATAACCAATTTATATATTATCCAAATATAAAAGTGTTTATATAATATATAAATATACATTCGTTTATTTACGTTAGCTCAGAGTAGATATCCGCCTTGGAGGGGCGGTGTAATAAATTTATACTACTGACGTTTAAACTATCAAACACAATAAAACTAAAAAACAGGCTAACGTCACCAACACGATGTTAGCTGAGCTAAAAACTCACTTTGCAGCATACGTGTCAAACTTAAATACTGCCAGGCAATAGCTATCTCATCGAAACAGACACACACGTGATATGCACAGTAACGCCGTGAACCACGAGTAACACGATTCTACTGTGCCATCTACGCCGAATAATGACCTGCATCAACTGGACAGAATCACCCTGTCATAAAACCACCAACAAATCACACCCGACACCACCTGGAACAATAAAATAGCCGCTGTGGGCAGCCCCTGTAATTCTTGAAACTCGTCTAGCGCGCTGCAAAGGAAAAAATTCATGAACAATCATCAGTAGGTTACTGAGCCGGCAGCGCAAGTAAATAACACGCCTACAGAGGATCTGGTGCGCGAGCTAATAAGCATTATACACAGGCGATAGGAGTACAAGTAAGAGAGCATAACCCCAATAAATACAGAGTATGTCGCAACAACCCTGTGCAACCCAAAAACACTACTTAGCATCAGGTGCTTGCTAAAAAATACCCCAATAAACGGTGCCCCAGACAACCCTAAGATTAGGCACACCAACCCGAAACTACCCATCCGGCCGTAATTTACGGGGGAGTAAGAAAAATTTCTAGCCTGCGACCCGCTTACTCCCGACATCACATCGCCCACTAACATAAACAGCACGCACTTGGAAACTCCGTGGCAAATTAGCTGCACTAGCCTCAATCAAACCCCACCAATAGTTAAATAAATTACGCACCAATTAATATTTTTGCACGTCGATAAAGCCACTATCTTCTTCAGATCAGTAAAAAAGAAGGATGATGTACCAGTAATTATCACAGTTGATATAAGAATAGAAGTGGTAACTGAGTCTTCTATCATTAATCTGCCCAGATCATAACGTAACGCAAATCACACCCCCGCCGCTACCAAAGTTGAAGAGTGTACGAGTGAGCTCACGGGAGTGGGAGCACGCATAGCTTCAAGTAATCACCTAATAAAGGGGAAACTCGCACTCTTGGTGCAAATTATCAAAATAGCGCACACCCCCGCCACCATTGAATTGTTAGTAACATAAACCCCAACCACCAGTAATAAAAATATAGCCACATCACCAAACCGGGACGAGACCAAAGTAATGACAGAGGCTCGCAATCTTAAGAACCTGGCATAGAATAAAATCAGAAAAAACCTAACAACACCCAGGTACTCCCATAATACCAGGGTGGATAAAATATCACCAGTATACACTAGCAGGGCCATAACCCCAACAAACAAGCATATAATGCGGCTCAAATTAGTTGCAGCCGCACCCCCGCCAAAATAGTGGGGGGTGTATGCTGCAACTAGACTGAAACAGATAAAAAGCATGATATTAATAAACAAGCTACAGTTATCAACAAAAAAACCACCCGGTCAAAACAGACCAGAGTAGAAGTAATTTTGAAAGCTAAAAACCACGCTTGGGGTACCATTTAAGGCAATAAGGCCACAAAACAAACCACCCAGCAGAATCAAAAAGAACCTCACAAGCATTGGGACTTTAATCCTTATCTGTGGCCGAAACACAGACTTAATAATCAACGCCATCTCAGCTAGCCTAAACTTTATAAAGATCTACAATCATTCGTATTACAACATATACTAAGCTGAATAACACGCCTATCGATAAAACCTCGGCTTAACTCTCAAAACCATACTTATTACAACAAACCCAAACAATAATGTAAGGCACAAACAAATATAAAATGACCCCTCTGTTGAAGTACATAACATCGATCTCGCTTCTACACACCCGCTAATTTGTGGAAGTACCGCGGAATACAAAAATACTACCCCCGCCGCTATGGATCACACGCTAACCCGAGAAATAACTAACGGGTTGGTGGTGTTAGGTGACTGCACAGAAACAAATACAAATAGAATGTAAACCCCACCGACATAAACCAAGCATAAAAAAAGCGAGTACCACCTAAACCCCAACACAAGGTACACAACCAACCTGGATAAAATACACCTGGCGACAAGCAACAAACAATAAAAAATGCAATGCGTGCTAGTTAAAAATAACCCCGTACACAAAAAGTAAGAGAGAAACGCCCCTGAAACTAAAATCCTCACCTCTGACTGGGCAAACCCACCAATAGCCCGAAAAACTAGTATGCTCATACAATAAATCAGACTAACGCCGTATAACCTCTATCACAATGGGCATATAACCATGACCAGCACCGCATAATTCACTGCAGTAGCCCGTAAAAACCCCAAACCGGTCTGGGATAAAAAACAGCTGATTTACTCGACCCGGTATGGCGTCAACCTTCAATCCTAGCGTTGGTAGGGCAAATGAGTGTATCACATCATAAGATGTGACAAAAAATCGATAGGCTCGGCCGCAGTATAAACGCAACGGCTTGTCTACAATAAACCTGTCCCCACAAACCATCGAGTCAAATTCTTGGCCATCCACTTCGTACCTCCAGTACCACTGGTGTCCAACAACACCGACATACTCGTCCGGTAAATCGTCCAAGCCGTCAGTTATAAAATTAGTATTCATTGCCGACAATATAAGGACCACCGCGGTTGGAATGAGAGTTCACCCGAACTCTATTGGTTGGCAATCTCCGCCGAATCTCACCACCCCCGAGCTAAAAATTTTTCATATAAGCAAAAATAGCACCAGCACACTAATAAATATACATAATGCTATAGTGTAGCAAATCACGTCATAGTAAATCAAAAAAAATTTCATTTTAACCCGAGTCCGGATAACAACTTTTCATTTTTTGAAAACAAGATAAAATTTTTGTGTGTATTTAAATTTGTTACTATACTATATAAATATAGAACAACTTTTCATTTTTTGAAAACAAGATAAAATTTTTGTGTGTATTTAAATTTGTTACTATACTATATAAATATAGAACAACTTTTCATTTTTTGAAAACAAGATAAAATTTTTGTGTGTATTTAAATTTGTTACTATACTATATAAATATAGAACAACTTTTCATTTTTTGAAAAACAAGATAAATATAGAACAACTTTTCATTTTTTGAAAACAAGATAAAATTTTTGTGTGTATTTAAATTTGTTATTTTTTATCACTTGCCCTGTCTTCGTGCCGTTAACTCACTTTTTTTTTGCCAGACCAGCCTGCCTGTTTTTCAAATTCCGTAAATTCTGTAATACTACCCCCTCCCAGATAAAGGCATAAAACAACTTTTCATTTTTTGAAAACAAGATAAAATTTTTGTGTGTATTTAAATTTGTTACTATACTATATAAATATAGAGCAACTTTTCATTTTTTGAAAACAAGTGATCAGGCTAACGCCATAATTAACGCTTAAAGTTAACTCATATTAATTCTGACATAACCACCAACCAACGTTGGAATTAAACCAAATTTTTTAATTTCAAATTAAAACTACCAAGTATCGCCAGTTTTAATACTAGGGATTTTTAATCCGTGGGTAGGCCCTAAACCTAAATCATATAACTCTGACACCAGTATAACTTAGCCCAAGATTCATCTGGGGCTACCTTGTTACGACTTACCTCAGCAAAAGACGAGGGTGACGGGCGGTGTGTACCCGAGCCAAACTTGATTCACACCGTCAAACTCAAACAGCATTACTATCGAGTCCTAATACACTAAGGATCTTACAAACCCCAGCTTATAAATGTAATGCACTAACACCCATAATACGCAGCACAGAGACTTGACTTAATTACAACTACACAAATTTAACTATTAAAACACTAATATTCAATCAGATATACACCAGCATAAAAATGGTTAATTAGTAGGCGGATCATCCTTTACATAGCACACTCCCCCGAATAGATATAGCCCGCTGCCAAAATTTTTTAGTTATATAAACTACGTAATAGTAAATCAGTAAATATGCGGGTATCTAATCCGCGTCTTACTAAACCGCTTAATACAAAAAGGACACACTTAATAAAAATAAGAAATTTTTACATACCCTTATGTGGCTATGTCCTAAAAAGCCGAAAAAAAAAGAAAAGAAGACAGAATAACCGCGGATGCTGGCACTGTGCCCTATCCCCTTTATGCTGGTTGCCATTAAATAGCCCACGCTAAAATAAAACACTAGCCACTAGACCCTAAAGTATTGAACGCCAAGTCCTCATAACACAGACACCTGCTCTATGTGGCTGACATCCAGGCTTCTTATCACCGCCAAAATTAAACGGAAGGCCTGGGGTTAAACCCTCTCTAGTCTTTGCAAAACTAGGGCTTTCAGCTACAGGCCCAATAAAACAGCTAGCGGTCCTTTCGTACTGACTAACTACACCAGTAGATAAGAACCGACCTGGCTTACGCCGGTCTTAACTCAACTCATGAGGGTTGATTTGGTCGAACAGACCACGCCCAGCAACGACTGCGCCGCTGGGTTAACCCAAGTCAACATCGAGGTAGCAATCAGTTTAATCGATAGGGGCTCTAATAAACTATTACTCTGTTATCCCCAGGGTAACTTAAATCTCTAATCAGAGGGTCACAAATAGGCTGAAGTAGCCCAATCTGCCCCAGACAAAAATGAAGATCCTGGGGTCTTTCCGTCTAACTAACCACTGTAGATTCTGTACTCACAGAATTAGGTTCACAAAAAACTGTAATTTTAGCACGGGCCTCATTAAACCATTCAAACAAGCCCCCAATTATGGGGCAATTAATTATGCTACCTCGCACAGTCATAATACTGCGGCCGTTAATACAAACACCGGGCAGGTACTACTGCCAATAATAAATCGGGCAGAAATGTTTTTAATAAACAGTTGGGCCCGGCTCGAGAAAAATTACAGATGTTATAATTACTAGTTAAACCATAAATAACTCAGTAAAATTTAATAATATGGGAACGAGTGCTAATCACTTACATTAGTTGTGGGAGATAGTAACATAATCAACGATACACGGGTAACCCTAACCCAAGTAATACCACACATAATAAACGATATAGACGCTACAGCAATCTCATCACTGCTGTAGTAAAAAGAAAAAATAACCCATAAAACAGCTATACAGTCCAACGACTAATTTATCACCACATCGGGCATGTTTAACGAGTGACCCACCTTTAGTGCTTAACAACATGCCCGAAGATCTGGACTTTTCGGTTAAAGGCATAAGCCAAAACTTAAGAATAGCATGATGCAAAAGGCACGCAAACCGACAAAACGATAAATCGATTAAATTATTATTTTGGCATTCCCACAAGTAGGCGAATCATCGGTCTACAAAACCGCTATTTTACATAAACTAGGATACCTACTATTGACGCCTCACAACAAGTGGGAATTAGTGGTATACTCCGTATGAACCCCCGGCACCGAGTTGATAACCCTTGTCAAACCACCCGAATCTGAGTAAGACCCCAACACACGATTATTGCCGGCCAGGGACTCCCACAGAATAAACACAAAAAACACTCCGCTAAATACCCTTATAACAGACCCTGCGGTGCAAATAAGGTTAATTGCATAAAATCCGTACTCATAGGAACAGACACGCCGCGGGAGACCGCATAGACCGAAATAATGCATGGGGAAAAAACACAGATTCACACCAACGTTAGAAACGATACAGTGCGCCTGCAATAAATACTTACTCATACTAAACCCCGTTATAAGGGGCCACCATCAAATAAACATTAGAATAACTCTTATATATGAACCGAGTGACATGACATAGTGAAAATGCGCCACAACAAATCATGTATCGTGCAAAATTCTATCAAGAACACAAGCCGACAGGATGATACCGGTGACCCCACCAAATGTGAATAACACTATAAACGAGATAATCCACCAAAATACGGGATCCGATAAATTTTTAAACCTTTTCGCAAGCATATAAAGCCACGAAAAAACCTTTATTCCGGTTGGAACACCTATAATCATAGTAACAGAACTAAAAAAAATTGCCGTACTAACGTCTAAACCAACAACAAACATGTGGTGGCCCCAGACAGCTAGCCCCAGGGCCACTATACAAAACATTGCTGAAACTAGGCCTATTAACCCAAACTGGGTTGGTGTGGCCCCAAGGCCCCTGCATATGTAACTTATTATACCGAACCCCGGAAGAATTAACACGTAAACCTCGGGATGGCCAAAAAACCAAAACATGTGCTGAAAGAGAACTGGGTCGCCGCCACCCATCGGGTCAAAAAATGCGGACCCGAAGTTTCGGTCAAATAGCAACATTGTTATAGCCGCAGCTAACACGGGAAGTGTCGCCAGTAGCAGAATTGACGTAAATAAGTAAGCTCACAAAATCACAGAATCTCGTGGAACTCCGTATATTCTGATCCTTCCCAAAATAGTCGATATAAATTTAATTGACCCCAATAACCTAGATAGCCCGGCTAAGTGCAACGAAAACATCAAAAAATCCACACCCGCAGATGTACTAAACCCAGCCCCGGATAGGGGCGGGTAAAATGTTCACCCAACCCCCGCCCCCAATACTTCGCTGGCCAGTAAAAATAAAATAGCAGGAAAGAGAAGTCACATGCTAAGCGCATTCAATCGGGGCAATTTTAAATCCGGCAACCCGGCCAGCAATGGAATTAAATAATTACCAAATCCCCCAATTAACACCGGCATCAAAAAAAAGAAGATCATCACTACCCCGTGACTAGTAATAATAAAGTTATAACAGTCGGAGGACACTACTTTAAAACACGGCTCCATGAAATTTACACGAATGAGCAACCTTAACCCCAAACCTATAAACCCGGCTCATACGCCCACCACCGTATAAAATATGCCCACCCGCTTATGATCCAGCGTAAATAACCAACCTAATAATTTAAACAGGGACATTAACGTTATGCGGCTATAACGGGCCGCTGAGTGTTTTGAAAACACTTAGTCTGACTAACTTAGCACAACTAATGGGGTGGTCGAATAAAGCGACTTTCAATTATTAGAAGTAATATATCTCCCCCACTAATATCCCCAATGTACGTAGCCGAGCACAGCCTCAAACAGAAACCCAAGGGACAGGATAACCAAAAACACAAAGTAATAAATAAACCCACCAAAAACGGTTCCCTGCTCAGGCATTTTTAATAACAGCGAAATCTCTAAATCAAACACAACAAAAAAGACCAACAGAGAAAAATAGCTAAACCCGAAAGAGTCAAACCTGGTGGCCCTTGGGATAAACCCACACTCATATGGCCTGGCCCAGGCCACCCTGGGAGTAGAATAACGCGTAAAAACTGGGGCACACCCGGCCAAAATCAAGCAAACCACCACCAGCAAGATTACAGACAACCACGCCACAGTAAAAATATTTCGCGGTGTGAACACTTCACTGGAGTAAGAATCCAGCACTTAAACATAGATACACGAAACATGTACCAACGGAATAAAAATTCTAATACTACTATATCAAAGTAGCCTGCAATAGCAGCCCTATTGGCCAAATCGCCAAACGGGCCAAGGATCCCCAAAATCCCAATTCTTAAATTAAACTACGACTCGCTCCGTCTAAGAAGCTAAACGCCTATCTTGGGGTTAACAGCGCCACGATTTAAATTAATCTACCTAAACTAATAAACCACAGAAGCAAAAAAAGAAAAGATGCAAATCGGAAGTCCGACACCCCAAAAAAAGTTTATAAAATAGTCGTAACGCACCCGTGGCAAAGTAGCACGTGCCCACATAAACCCCAACAAATGAACCGGCAGCACAACAAACGCTAAAGCGCCGCCACCAAACATTAAGATACAAGCAAGCCACGAAAATATAAAAATTACCACATACTCGCATGCGAACAAGCAAGTAAAAAAAATCCCTCTATACTCCGTATTAAACCCGCTAACTAGCTCACTGTCGGATTCAGCATAATCAAACGGGGTGCGATTTGTTTCGCATAAAATACAAATTAAAAAAACCCCGTATAGCACGGGGTTTAACAAAAAACACATTGGCCCTAAACCAGCTGGGGCCCTTATAAGATAACCACCAAAGCACAAACCGCAATAAATAATCACACTCATAAATCTGGCCTCAAACCTTATTGAGCCAAAAGCTGAACGCAAAGAGCCTAAAATAGCGTAACTCCTGTAAGACCCCCAACCAGCGCACAGGAGCGAATACCTAGCAAAACCGGTTACCACCAAAAACCACAACAGTGAAAATTGTTCGCCGCTCACACCATAATAGGCAGAATACAAAGAGCAGTACACCACCACCAACCCAATCATCATTATAACGCCCAACGCAGAAATCAAACTCCGAGACTGAAACCCAAGAAACTTGGACTTCACAACCAGCTTAAGCAAGTCGGCGAAACTCTGCAACAAACCCATACAACCAACCTTGTTTGGTCCCTTTCGAGCTTGTGAGTATCCCAAAATCTTACGCTCGCCCAAAATAAAAAATGCAATTATAAGAAGGCTGACTAAAAGCCCGATAGTAGAACTCAAAAGTCTAAACACCACCACCGACGGGCAAGCGCCAACAACAGTTAGACAAACTGTAATTTTAAATAAACTACGTCGGCCGTGTAACGAGGGGCATAGCCGCCTGTGAGACGCAAACCCACTATTCTTCCTAAAATACCACGTTACGGAACCTTAGCAGGGTCTCTTACGTGTAAGATAAGTATTTTAAGTAAAATATGCCGCATACTAGCGAAACCACCCTTTCAAAACACCCGTTGTTACGTTATCGCCGCATAACTTGAACAAGAAAAATTGCTCGGAGAACCTATAAACTGCCCAAACGAGCAACAAATACACGCTAGAATAGAATAAAACTAAACAAACCCCCAGCTTATAAAACAATGGCATAGAGACCGGAGTAACCAAAAGCAAAAAACACAGCACCCATATCTCATGCCCGTCAAATGACCCAGTCCCGGTGGACCAAAAATAAAAAATGCAAAATGCCGCTCACACCCTATAATACAAATAAACCCACCAGCACATTATAAAATCCCCCGTGTAACACACCGCCAGTAGAGTTGACACCGAACTCAAAGACATGTGGCACCAAATGAACTCCCAACATTTACTGTAGGACCAAAACCCGCCAGCACACAGGAGTAGGGTGACAGAACAATCGGCCAAAACTGCCGCTGACCAACCACCACCAAAGATATAACCAAAATATAATACCGGCAACTTCATAACCACCCTAAGTAGAAAAATAAAGAGTCAGTTACTGGCCGAAAACACCCGATAGACCCACACCATAAACGGGAATACTCCCAACTTTACCGCAAACCCCAACAGGATAAACCCGTAAAGTCCATTTATTAGAATCCCAGAAACAAAAAACACAGAAGACACGGCCGACATAACCACGAAGAGCAAAAGTCCGCTATACGCGCCGCCCGCAACGTACAGGGACGTCGAAAAAAAGGAAGGTATAAGGGCCAATCCGGCCAACTCCAGAAACACCCAAAACCTAAACAGTCTGTCGACGCAAACGGACAATCCAATGAATACCGAGGACATAATAACAGAGAAAACACCCATACCAACAAACCCCAAACGCATGAGCCTAGTGGTCGACAGAAAAAGATAAAATACTAGTCACTATAAACCAGTGAACAAGTGCTATAAATACCTCGTATAAAAAAACCAAAAAAAGTAAAACCACCCACCAAAAACCGGTTACAGAAAATCCCCCCACTACGGCAGCTCCAACGCAGCCCAAGCTAATATTTATAAGTGGACGAAGCATCAAAACAACAGGACGAATCAAGTAGCTGACAGTTTCCGCTAAACACACCAGGGGGCAAACCCATAGGGGTGTTCCAACAGGAACAAAAGAACCCATAAACTCAACCACCCCGCTACGCACACGACAAGAAAATAATCTTATAAACATGCCGAATAAAACGAACCACAAAATAGACACAAAAATATACGGACTAAAGGCGTACGGCACCCGATAAAGTAAAAATAAAAAGAGTAAAGAGTAACAAATTACTGCGTAATATCACGAAAATCCGCATATAACCCCTGCGTACAGAAGTGACAAACAGCTAGACACACCAGAGTATCAACCCAACATTTCCCGGGGAAACACAATGTGTAACAACGGGACATGAACCCGACAGTTTATATAACCTATACCCCTCCTAGCAACACCGCTATTAACAGTTCTTCAAACTACCACTTTAACTTAAGTTAAAGAAAAAGCGGGCAACCAACCACCAACGCAACCAAACCGCGCAATGCACAAACACCACACTAAACTACAAAAAAACCACCCCCGCAAAGCACCAACCTGCCAACACAAGCAAATAAACCCCAAATACGCACGTAGCAGAAGAAGATCTCTCCCTCGCCTCTACCCGAATAACCGAGTGCCCGCAAAGCACCAATGGGACCAACCCACCAAAAAATAAGTAACAAACCCAAAACACAACATACGGGATAGAAAAAAAAGATGACGAAAACAAAAACACCTCACTAAAAAACTGAATAGTTGGTGGAAAGGAACACAGAGACAGAAGTCTTACCACCACCAAGCCTAGGGATGACATGCCGCTGATCCCAGTCTTTAATAAAACCCAGTTACGCGTATTAACCGAACCGTAGAACATCCATAACAACCCAAACACCAAAGCCGCACTTAACCCGTGCCCAAGTCTATAAAAGAATATTATTGAGTCCAATCCTCACCCGCACACGAACAACCCGATAAATGGCACTACGATGTGCGACAAACTAAGAAGTGCTAATCAACGCTTTGCATCCAACTCAGCTGCAGCACAAACTAGAAACAGCACACTCATGATGCAGCATAAAATAAGGTATTTCCCAAAATCCCCAATCAGCCTATGGGAGGAAAACCGAAAGACTCCAACCACCCCTAACTTCATTATGTAGCCACTTAAAAACGTGGATACCACCCTAGTTGCTTCAGCATGTACAATTGGAAGCCACGTATGAAACGGGCATAACGGCACCTTTGTGAAAAACACAAAAGCCAGAATGACGTAAGCCCAGAGAGGGGCTGCCTCTTTATGCCACTCTCTAATCACGCATGACATATTTACCCTAGAGAGATAAAGCAACACAAGTATCAACGGAAGTCTGGTAACTAGCAAGTAGGCTAAAAAATACCACCCAGCAACGTAACGCTCCGAATAAGGCGAGTCTCGGAAAATTAGGTATAGCAGCGGAAGCATCGACAATTCATAAAAACACCAGAATAATATTGATTTATTCGTACAAAAACATAACACACTAAACCCTAGTCTTAAAAAAAGATACAGCTTACTGCGATTTGTTACATCAGCAGCTTTAAAAAAAATTGCACTGACCCCTATAACCGCAACCAAAACCCTTAAGTAAAAAGACAGGGGGTCAAATCTTATGACACCCGTAGTTATAACTGCCCCTACCGGGTACATCAGTAAACCCAGTAACAATACCGCAAACACTAAACCCCAACACAGTCTAAATAGGCTCCGGACTCTCATAAACGAGTTAAAACAACTAAACCAACCACAACCTCAATGGTTGAAACAACCATCAAAACTATAAACACCATGTGACTATCTTGGCAAGTTACCAAAAGACTAAACATCAAAACCAGCACATTAAAGTTCTCCAAAATAATGAGACAATTTAAAAATCGACCCATGGACAAAACTAGACTTATGCAAATCAAACCGAAAACAACTAAGTATGCAGCCACCATTAACTATAAAACACGGTCGGACCCCCATAAGGCCTTAAACCCAAGCAAAACAAACAATAACGCCACGGCATAAATCTTACAAATGAATAAGTACGGATACTCTGGATGACACATGCCGAGGTAAATCAACCCGCCAAACAAGTTACACACCAACCAAAATATAGACTGTCGGGCCACACTATACGCCCTACATCTTTTCGAGGTCGGCACTCACACCAAAAATAAGATTGTAGAAACCACCACCAACCCACCAATCTTCGACTCAATAGAACGTATAACAGCGTAATACGCCAGAAAGTACCACTCCGGCTTAATGCTCATCGGAGTCAACAACGTATTAGCCTCAATATACCCGTCCGGGTCAGCAACTAAGTCGGGTATATACCAAAGGCCCAAAAAAGAAAAAAAGATTACTACCACTACAGCAAAGGCGTCCTTTTTGGTGTGGTAGGAATGGAAATACACTACGTCTGAGCGGCCTGTTGGGGCAAACAAGGGGTTATTTGACCCGGTGTCGTGTAACAATACAACGTGTAACGCCAAGAGCCCAAGTATAAAAAACCCCAAACACACGTGCACAGAAAACACCCGAATTAGTGTTACACCCGTAACAGAAAATCCCCCCACTACGTACGAGTACAAAACAGGACCTATGATCGGCAGCCCCTGCACTATCGTTGTAAGTACCGGGGCAGCCCAATAAGACATCTGATGCCACGGTAATATGTACCCCAAAAATGACTCTATCATCAATAGCAAGTAAATCAAAAAGCCCACATTTCACACCCCCCGCTTAGAGTACCTAGAGTAATACAAGGCACGTCCCATATGCACAAAGGTCAAAATGAAAATCATAGAAACGCCCCAAATATGCCAGTATCGCACCACCCAGTAAAAAAAAGAATCTGCGGATTCTCCTAAAACCCACCCAAAAGATAGCGACGGGTGGGCCACATAAATGAAAGACAAAATTATGCCCGTCACTGTTTGTAAGAATATTAACCTCGACAGGATAAACCCCCTGCATCAGTAGTAACTCAAAGAAAATCTTATTGGCAGGTCTGTAAACCTGCGCACTAACTTGGCTAACATAACTTTACACGCACAAAAGTAATCTATAAATCCACAATTTACAAGTTTAAAATAACCTACGGGTAAAACACACATATATAAAAGCGTAAACTAGTAGTCACACGTAATCGACGAAATGCCAATATCAGGTTAGCGTTGAACAGAAATAAAATCCCGTCCGTGCCGCACCAGACCATAAAACAGCTATCATCGCCAGCACACCAACCCAGACATGGAAAAAGTGTAAACCCACAGTACTCAAACAAGCTGAATAGAACCCGTTTGAAATGAGGTTAGATACTGCCTCCGAAAATTCTATTATCTGCAACAGCACGAAGCAACACCCCAGAAAGGCCGTTAGCCACAGAAGGACAGAAGAATACCCCCATCTATACACGTGGTGAAACCCGGTTATAGAAATAGAAGAACCCAGTAACAGGAAACACGCAACTAGCGGTATTTCGAGTGAGTCTCTAACCCTAACCCAGTCCCCCCTATAAAACCAGGACCCCGAGTTTAAAAAGGATAAAAACAAGCACCCCTCCGTCACTAAAAAAAGTAAAAACGCCCAATGGTAATGGGCGACTCCGTGGAATACGTCTGAGCTAATAACTACCACCACCAACCCGACCATGGCAGCAGAAAATAACAACACGCCCGTATCTCAGAAGAATAACCCGGCGATCAAAACAGGTATAAATCACGACCTAACTAAAGCCACCACCGACAT